AGGGAATTGTAATAGATCCATGGGGTAAAGAGTTGTTGTTGATAAATCTTAAACGGGAAGGGGGTTTTTTAATTCCTATGGAACCATAGTTAAGTATAAATATAACCATGTCTAAATGTAATCATATAAAAAAACTATAGATCCATCAGGGGATTCGTTACAATTCAGTGTTTAATCTGGTACCAGTATAAATATCAGAAAAAGACGTATCGTCGTCTTGACAAAACAAAGACGAATAGATATATCTTTTCTTTTTCATTTTGTTTTTAATGGGTTTTCACAATAAAAAAATATCCCTTTATATCTCCCGAACCCCGAAAGAAGATCCTTCTTTTTTTTCTATAATTGATTGACCATACCTATACTTACTGCAATACTATAAATGAAATGACTCGATATTCACCCGTTTTCTGGGTCTTAATCATAATATTTTGTAGGAGAGATGGCCGAGTGGTTGAAGGCGTAGCATTGGAACTGCTATGTAGGCTTTTGTTTACCGAGGGTTCGAATCCCTCTCTTTCCGTACCTTCACCTAATCTAATTTACGAACGTTACAAACCGCAATGTATCAAATACGAATAGATACTATTATTCTAACAGTTAAACCTTTCTTTGATATAGATTCGCTATTCCTAATTGCTGTAGTACAAAAATACAGGTAAAGGGTAGCCAAGGCATGAAAATTGACCCCGATCCACTTTTGATACCTAAATGGGATAGGAAAAAATCCGGATCAAGTCTCTCATCTAAAGTCAATTTACTTCGACGAAAAAGGGAGGAGCACCCGAACCCCTGTTCCTTGTTGTTTTAGTTAGGTTCAAGTCTGACGAGAATAATATTCTACGACTAGCAACTCATTGATTTTTAAACCAACCCACTTACTATCTATTATTTGATTGACTAATCCTTTATATTGGGATGAGTGAAGAGTCAAATGTTTTGGCAATTCCTCATGTGGGAATGAATCAAGAGAATTTTGAATCAGAGCTATGGATTTTTGTTCATCTCTTGTCGTAATAATATCTCGGGGTTTGCAGCGGTAACTTGGTATATCCACTATACGACCATTAACTAAAATATGCCTATGGTTAACTAATTGTCGGGCTCCTGGAATGGTCGAAGCCATACCTAATCGAAAAAGTATATTATCCAAACGCATTTCAAGTAATTGTAGTAAAACCTGACCTGTTGAACCTTTGGCTTTTCCAGCGATACGAACATATTTAAGCAATTGTCGCTCTGTCAGACCATAATGAAAACGCAATTTTTGTTTTTCTTCTAGACGAATACGATATTGAGATCTTTTCCCGGAACGCGATTGGTTTCGAGGATCACTTCCGGATGTAGGACTTTTACTAGTAAGTCCCGGTAAAGCTCCCAGACGGCGTATTTTTTTAAAACGAGGTCCTCGGTAACGAGACATAAATACTCCTTTCTTTTTTTTATCAAATTTATTTTATAGAATTATAGAATAAACCTAAATTAAGACTGAACTAAACGATAAACAAAGCGACATCTACTGAAGTAGACTACAACAAAAAAGAAAAAAAATGAGATGAATTGTATCAATATCCAGACTTTTTTATATATTATATATAGTAAATATATAGTAAGAGTTTAGGGATACTTTTCCTAATTTGTTCGGGAGAGATCTCATTGCTCCAATCAGTTTTTTTTTTTTTCATAGTTGGGAGTTCTTACACGATAATAGATATAGATCAGTGACCAGACGAGGGAAAAGTCTTTTCAATAAGATTTCAAGGAGACATTATTCATTGTGTAAAAATAAAAAAAAAAAAAAGTTGACCTAACGAAAGAAAAGCCTACTATCGGAATCGAACCGATGACCATCGCATTACAAATGCGATGCTCTAACCTCTGAGCTAAGCAGGCTTAGATAACAACACAAATTTGTGTTGTCCACAGGAATTTCATAAAATAGAATAGTGGGATCCTAGTTAACTATTCATAATTCATAATGAATATAGATATGCATATAGAAAGAATGGAATAGAATGAATAAGAATATATAATTCTATTTATATATATAAAATAAATAAAATTTTAAAAATTACATAACATAAAATAAATATAATAATATATTAATATGAGAGAACAATTGAAATTCAAAATTTTCTAATATATAAAAAAAAAAATAAAGTTATATATTCTATGGATTAGGTATACTTTTAGTATTTTAGTAAAAGAATTAGATTCTAATTATAATGTTATAGTGGGCCAGCCCTAAGGAAAAGATAAGGATACAGATCAAAATGAAACATTCCTCTGGTTTAATTCGAAAAAGTAGGGGATAAAAAAAAAGAATTGACCCTTCAAGTATTCTAAATATCTCGTAAAAATGGAGAGGAAAAGAGGGATATATGTGGTATATATCCATCCATATTGAATTGCAGATACATCAATGATAGAATCATTTCTGATTGGAACAAATGCCGGTCCTCTGATAGAGATGAAAGAATATAGTAGAGATGAAAGAATATAGACAAAAAAAAAGCACAAACAAATAGGAGGAGACCCCTATATTTTCTATATAGGAATTTTCATCTAAAGAATTTGATGGCTCCAGCATAAATGAAAGAAAGAAGGAGATGGCATCCCAAAGAGATCCTAGAAAAAGGGGGATATGGCGAAATTGGTAGACGCTACGGACTTGATTGGATTGAGCCTTGGTATGGAAACCTACTAAGTGAGAACTTTCAAATTCAGAGAAACCCTGGAATTAAAAATGGGCAATCCTGAGCCAAATCCTGTTTTCATAAAAAGGTGGTTCAGAAAGAAAAAAAAAAGGATAGGTGCAGAGACTCAATGGAAGCTGTTCTAACGAATAGGGTTGACTGCGTTGGTCGAGGAATCTTTCTATCGAAACTCCGGAAAGGATGAACCTATATACGTACGTATTTGTACTGAAATAGCAAAAATTAATGAGATCCGAATCCATTTTTTATTTTATATGTATATGAAAAATTTAAAATGGATTGTGAATCGATTCCAAATGGAAGGAAGAATCGAATATTCGCCGATCAAATCAGTCACTCTATGGTCTGATAGTTCTTTTGAAGAACTAACTTATTGGACGAGAGTAAAGATAGAGTCCCGTTCTACATGTCAATACCGACAACAATGAAATTTATAGTAAGAGGAAAATCCGTCGACTTTAGAAATCGTGAGGGTTCAAGTCCCTCTATCCCCAAAAAAGATCGGTTTTCCTTTCTAACTATTTTTTTATCCCCCCCTTTTTTTTTTCAGCGGTTCAAAATTAGCTACGTTTCTCATTCACTCTTTCACAAACAAAAAAAAAAATCGGCAGAGAAATGTTTCTCTCTTTTCACAAGTCTTCTTATATATCTTATATATAATATATAAGATATACGCTCAAATGAACATCTATGAGCAAGGAATTCCTATTTGAAATATTCACAGTCCATATCGTTATTTTGAATTCAAATTAACTAAAAAAAAAGTATTATTTTTGAAGATCCAAAAAATTCAAGGGCCTGCGTAAGACTTTGTAATGCTTTTTAGTCTATTTATATTTAATTGAATTGACATAGCCTAAGCGCCCTTTCTTTTAGTAGTATTTAGTAGTAGTAATATGGAAATGATGCACCGGGAAGAGTCGGGATAGCTCAGTTGGTAGAGCAGAGGACTGAAAATCCTCGTGTCACCAGTTCAAATCTGGTTCCTGACATGTGGTTAATATAATAATGTATACTCATACAAATTAATCGATATAGATCATGATATATACGTATCTATTTTTGTCTCTAGCGATATACCCCTTTGGTTGTCTAAAGATATGCCCCAATTTTTTGTAGATGAGTAAAGAATACAATATTCTAAAATAGATAGAATCCATATAATATATAGGTTAAACAAAAAATTAGATTATGTTTCCTCTTCTTTTTTGTTTGCTCGTAGGGTGCTTTCTTTCATTCAAAAAGAATGTTAATACTTCATACATATCCGAAAAGTGAAGTTTTTTTAGTTGGTTGAAAACCCCAAAGTCTAAAAGAGTAAAACAGTGGGAATAGAAAAAATCATTTCAGATAGATACAGTACAAATAGAAACAAATAGAATCCAAAACCCTTTCATTTCTTTTCATTTTTTTTTTCATTTTCTATTTCTTTATTTCCCTCTACGTGACTTTCTAGAACCCTTCTAAATGATGTGCGCGGTACAAAGTTCATGATAAAGAACTCTTTTGGTTCATTTTACCAGCTCATCTGAAAAAAAAAAAATCTTCCCAATTTTTGGGGAATATCAATGAAACCCTATTTTGTTTTATTTCGCGCATCTATAATATGAATGAAAGTCCAATGACTCTGTTTGATCTCGAACAAAATGTAAAAATATTCCTCGAGTACCTGGAATCATAGAAGTGAAGAAAGATTAATTTCTTATCATTCAAAGAGCATCTTGTATTTCATAGAAATTTGGGGCAATATAATCCTTACGTAAAGGCCATCCTATCCAACTTTCGGGCATCAAAATACGTTTCAGGCGCGGATGATTATCATAATAGATTCCCAACATATCATAAGATTCCCGTTCTTGAAAATCCGCGCTTTTCCAAATCCAGAAAACAGACGGAATTCTAGGATTACTCCTTGGGGCAAATACTTTTATGCAAACCTCCTCCGGTTGATCCACACCATACTGTATTCTCGTAAGATGATACACACTAGCTAACAATCCGCCTGGTGCTACATCATAGGCACATTGAGAGCGTAGATAATTGTAACCATATATATATGAAATGACAGCAATGGAGTGCCAATCCTCAGGCTTTATTTGTAAAGTTTCTATTCCTTGGTAATCGAAGCCTAAAGATCTATGAACTAGCCCATGCTTGACTAGCCAAGCAGACAAAGGACCCTGCATCTTCTTGATCTCTCCCAGATTCTTATCTGTATAAGTATTTTACGATGAAATTTATGAAAAGTGACCCGCCACGCCATTTGTTATTCTGTACAAAAGA